TGCTGAACCATACCACATAGTTCCAGCAACAACAAAAGCTGCAAAAAAGACAGCCGCGATACTACTGGAGAGTACGGTTTCAATATTTCCCATACGCAATCCTTTATATAGACGTTGCGGTGGTCGTACACTAAGATGGAATAGGCCCGCTAATATTCCCAATGTACCCGCTGCAATATGATGAGAAGCTATTCCTCCCGGAACAAAAGGATCAAAACCTTCCACGCCCCATGATGGATTTACAGGTTGTACTTTTCCCGTTAGTCCATAAGGATCGGACACCCATATTCCAGGACCATACAAGCCTGTTACATGAAATGCACCAAAACCAAAGCAAGCCGCCCCGGATAGAAATAAATGAATTCCAAAGATCTTGGGCAAATCCAAAGAAGGTTTTCCTGTACGTTCATCACAAAATATTTCTAGATCCCAATAAACCCAATGCCAGATAGCTGCCAAAAAGCATAAGCCAGAAAATACAATATGTGCCCCTGCCACACCTTCGTAACTCCAAATCCCCGGATTCGTTACAGTCCCTCCTGTGATACTCCAACCTCCCCATGAGTTGGTTATTCCTAAACGAGTCATGAAGGGTATAACGAACATACCCTGTCTCCACATTGGATCAAGAACAGGGTCAGAAGGATCAAAAACTGCTAATTCATACAGAGCCATCGAGCCCGCCCAACCAGCAACCAGAGCTGTATGCATTATATGAACGGAAAGCAACCGGCCGGGATCATTCAATACAACGGTATGAACACGATACCAAGGCAAACCCATGGAAAATACCCCTTTCGCAAAGAAAAACGGACATGCGTAACTTTATTGCATTGTAAAAAACTATACTATGACTATCCTATGGACCTCCCTTGTTCAAGGGATTATTTCCTAACAAGGGAAGCGTTAGGTTAATATTTATTCTATTCTGTTCATAATAATTGAAAAATTCTGTTCGTAGGAACAAAGAGAAGCAAGTTTATTCTATACTCGATAAGTACCAATACGCAATGGGGGGTTGATACCATTTTCAATGATTAAACGCGTCCATCCTTAATTTATCTTCAAAAGAACTTATTCGTAAAAAAATTCCTTTATTTATTTTGTCTTTATTTTTGAATTTTTCTAATCTATGGATAAAATTAATTATGATAAAGCCAATATTATAAAGACAATAAAACCCTATTGTTACGTTTTCATATCAAAGTGAAATAGAGTATTTAGTTCTTTTTTCTTTTAATCCATGCCTATTGGTGTTCCAAAAGTACCTTTCCGAATTCCTGGAGAGGAAGATGCATCTTGGGTTGACGTATAGTGCGACTTGTCAGAAATATGGGGTCATATGGGATTTCCCCGTTCTCTTCCCCGATCGAGATATCCTCTGTTTCGCCCAAGAAATAAAAATGGAATCATCAAAAAATTGGAGCGTGAAGTGCATGCAATTAGATCCATTGTTTGGGGGGATTCATAGTACTATTATCAATTAAAATAATTTATGGTTGGCTTTGGTTGGACTAAAAAAATGAAAAATCCAGGCTCTGTTTATAAAAAACCCAATTGGTAATATATCTACGATTACTGCGCGTATGAAAAAGGATTCCTCTTTGTTATTTGTAAAGATATCCTATATTGGGAAACGAGGGAATCTCAAACTAAATACTTGGTGAAAGATTTTAAATTAATTGAAAAAAGTCATAAAAAAGAAATGGTGATCAGAAGATTTGTCCTATATGTGCAAATCAATATCGGGCAGATCTTTACCCGGAGTAGAGCAGAAACCTAAAAAGATGAAAGAGACCTATTCATGAACAAGAAAATACCATCGTGGTTTGGATTGAATCTTGATGAAATAATACATCAATGAGAAGTTAATTCGATTAATTTAGTGACTTTTTTCTAGTCTAAGGAAGAAAAAAAGTCCTTTCGTTAGAAGTTAGAAAAACCTGCTATCAAAAAAAAAGAATAGGCAAAAATAAACAGGACTGGAATCTAGACATTGATTCTCGCAATCTTCTTTGAACCGTATGCATCAAAAGGTGCACGTACGGTTCTTAAGGGATGCAATTTTACCCTAATCAACCGACTTTATCGAGAAAGATTACTCTTTTTAGGCCAAGACGTTAATAGCGAGATCTCGAATCAACTTATTGGTCTTATGGTATATCTCAGTATCGAAGATGATACTAAGGATCTGTATTTGTTTATAAACTCTCCTGGCGGATGGGTAATAGCCGGATTAGCGATTTATGATACTATGCAATTTGTGCGACCAGAAGTCCATACAGTATGCATGGGCTTAGCTGCGTCAATGGGATCCTTTCTCCTAGCTGCGGGAGAACTTACCAAACGTCTAGCATTCCCTCACGCTTGGCGCCAATGAGGTTTTTTTTATTTGAGAAAACAAAGAGAACTATGCCTTCGCCATATGAATATTGAATATTAAGTAATAATAAAGTAATAATAGCATGGCACTTCGAATTCGATATGAAAAATTTTTTGT